GTAGAAAAAGAGTATAAATGAAAGGCTTTTTAGAATTTCATTTTTTATCATAGTTATAGATAATCATAATTACTAAAAATAATTTGGTTCTTTTTACAAACTTGATGTCGATTAATCCGCGAGTCTAGAAATTCATTTCGGACAATTGAACCTTCTCGAACTGTTTCTTTTTAAGAACCAAAAATACTTGTGCCAAAATAACAGATGCGAAGAAGAACAAAAGGCCTTGTACACGTAATGGATCTTGAAGTACTATTTCTGCATCTCCCTGACCAAATCCGCCCACATTAGGATTACTTGTCAATGGTTGATCCAATTTGATAGATTCACCTTCTGAAACAAGAATTTCTGGCCCCGGAGGGATAATATCAACCACTTGACGTCCATCCTCCGCTATGGTTATTTCGTATCCCCCCTTTTCTTTTCGTAGGATTTTGCTTACTATACCTGATGCTGTAGCATTATAAACTGTATTGTTACTCTTGCTCCCGTCAGGATAAATTTGGCCCCTTCCTCTGTTTCCGCCTACGTATATAGGATATTTTAAGAAGTGAATGTCTTTCTTAGTAGCGGGGTCGGGGGAAAGAATAGGAAAGGTGATTTCACTATATTTCTGACCAGGAACAGGGCCTATGACAAGAATATTTTTTTGGTTGGGGCGATAGCTCTGAAAAGACAGATTGCCCATCTTTTCTTTTATCTCGGGGGAAATACGATCGGGGGGCGCTAATTCAAAACCCTCTGGTAAAATAAGAACCGCCCCCACATTCAAACCCCCTTTTTTACCACTAGCAAGAACTTGTTTCACTTGCATATCATAAGGAATTCGAACAACTGCTTCAAATACAGTATCGGGAAGTACCGTTTGCGGTACCTCAATATCCACTGGTTTATTAGCTAAATGGCAATTGGCGCATACAATACGTCCAGTCGCTTCTCGTGGATTTTCATAACCCTGCTGTGCAAAAATGGGATATGCATTTGAAATGGATGTACGAGTTATTATATATATCATTAGCGATATGGAAATAGATCGAGTAATCTGTTCCTTTATCCAAGAAAAAGTATTTCTAGTTTGCATGGTCCAACCATTGATCCCGAAAATTTCTACAATAAATTGGGGTAGGTTACTAATGGAGTTTCCTATCCACGATTCTGTTATTTACTGGAATAAATTGACTGGATTAATATATAGGAATATAGGATGAATCCCCGGGATGGGTAGAAATCTAAAGCGATTTTCAATGCTTTGCTTATGTACAACTGCAAAGTAAGAAACATTCTAATTGGATTAGGTAGATAATTTTTCAGTCATTCATTGAATGATAAATCACTACAAGTGACGGAGATACGCGATTTAAATAACGGAAAATCCAATATTTTAAAATTGTATCTAGAATGACTGGAAAAGTGGAAACAAGGCCAGATATAATTTGCTCATTATGAACAAATCCAAAATCCTTGTAGACAAAGCCAATCAGCAGTTCCCAACCATGGGGCGAATGAAATCCGATACATAAATCAGTTAATAAAAGAAGAGAAAAAGCTTTTATTGTGTCACTTAAGTTATATAGGAATTCCTGAACCCAAGAGTTAAGAATAACAAGTTCTTTATTACCCAAAATAGAATAAACGCTTAGAATAATGAAACAGATTATATTTGTCGAGAAGTGCAAAATTGTATGAATACGACCCTCGTTGTGTATCTTGATTAATTGGATTGTTTCTTTGTGAATTCCTATACGAAGGTTTTGTAGATGTGTCTCCGAGTATTCCTTGATCATTTCCTCTAAGAAGAGGAGTTCCTCCAATTCTCTGAATTTTTCTAGAATACTCTTTTCTTCAATATCATTCAAAAAAATTTCGGATTGCCTAGTATTCCACCAATAAGTAACCCAAGATTCCATACTTTTTTGAAATGAGAGAGAAATCCACCAGGGCAAAAATACTATAGATGCAAGATATAAAAGAGGAGTGAATGCTTTCTTTTTTTCCATTTTTTCGTCTGTGAATTGTTAATGAACCCATCTAATTCGTCGACTCTATGTAATTGTGAAAATTGAGTGGCAAAAAACGACAGAAATTTGCTAGTTTTTTTTTATTCTTATTATAAGAGATCCAATTTTTTGGTCATTAAGGAGCACAAAAAATATAAAAAGAAGCTTCAAAAAATTACAAGATATGATCTATCTGAAGTCTCAATTACAACAATTAAAAAGGGAGGGAATTTCCTTATTTCAAAATGGTTGATTATGAGATATTGGATTTGTTTCTTTTTGAATTGGGTTGTGTATATTTCGATACATATAAAAGATCCCCAAAAGAGTTTTTTTATACTTATTCCATATATGTCTGCTTTGACTCGAATGAATGTTTTGAAGAAACCTCAATTAAGTTATAAGTTATGGTATAGAAAAAGAGGATTCTTGCGTTTTTTGCTCTCCTGCTGAGAAAGCATTCATTTCTCGGCTTCATTTATTAAAAAACTTCAATTGGTACACGCAAGAAATAGGCCAATTCAGCAGCTTTTTGTTCCATTTCCCGTGGAGTAAAATTCTCATCAGTACGAGTCAATGGAATGGCTCCCTGGCCTCTGATATCCATATAAAGGACACGACGAGCAAAAATACCCTCTTTAACTTCTATTCTGACGGACTGAATATCTTTTATAAGAAATCGGAGGAAGACCCGACGATTTTTTCCAGGAAATCCCCAACGAAAGATACACACTATTCCATCTTTTCTATCAAATCGATCATAACCACTACCTACATTCCACGAAATTGTGCACCACAAATAGGAGCTAATAAAAAGACCCGCGATCCCATAGAAAGACATCACAATTCCTTGTGGAAAAAAAACTATTTCCTGAGACGGAAATAAAGATATCAAATTTCTACCAAGATAACTCGAGGTTCCAACCAACAAGAATCCTAATGAACCTAAAAAAAGGATAACAGCCCAGCAGAAATTACTTGTTTTTCGAGCCCCCGTTATAGGTTCTATCCATATATGTTCTGATCGACAACTCATACTTGATCCAGTTGCTTTTTTTGGAATTGAGAGAATACCCCAAATGAATTTGACTTTAGTCCGTTTGTTTCCGAAGTAACTCGCATCAACTAGCACTAGGTTGATGTGAACCTTTAGGAGTAATTCATTAAATTGGTTAGATCTAAACTAATAACATACCCTTCGTATGATCTCACTAAAGATAGCCACATGTATATAGATAGACCAACTTTACAGTTCAGCCATCCGCCGAGTTGGGTCTATTTGAAAATAGCTAGAATATAGCATTTTTGGTAGATTTTCGGCGGAAGCCGCTTATACCAAATATACCAATATACCAAATATACAAAATTTTGCTAAATGGATATCCGTGTTATGATACAAGCGTTAGTTTTGAAAAAACAAAATAGATGAGATTTTGTGCCCTCGCCTCTAAACAATTTTGTTTTTTTGAATATGAAGAAATAAAGAAGCTATTGCGATTGCCGGAAATACTAGGCCTACTAAAGGGACCAAAACAGAGGGAAAGGTAAGATTTGTCATAGAATGGGTACCTCGATTTACTATTTGTACCTGTTATTATTATTTAGATTTTATATTTTATAATATAAAGATATCTTATTATATATAAAGTATAAAGATATCTTATTATAATTTGATATTGATAATTCTAAATAAATAAAAATATCTTATTATTTTATAAAATTTTATTTTATAATATAAAGAAGATATAAAGATATCTTATTAGAATTTGAAAATTCTAAATTGGAATTATTATTAAATTGGAATTATTATTACTTATTATCTAATCTATCTAATCTAATATTAATAAATATAGATATAAGTATCTAGCTAAGTGAGTTATAGAATGTAGTTTTTCATCTTTCTATATGAAAGATTTGAAAGGATATGGATGAGATATTTTTTTCTTCATTTTTTTGCTCTTGTCTTCGAATTTCATTTACTAAGCAAAAACTCTCTTAAAAATGAATTAGATTCTATTTATTTAGATTCTATTTATATTGAATATTGAAGGGTTTGTTAGAATCCCATCCAGCAGGGATTCTTAGTCAAAATAGGATTATCGTAATAGAAAGATAAAAAATTCTATATTTTCTATATTTTAATTATATATGACGAGAAGAAGATATTTTTTTATTTGCCTAATTCACGAAAATAAGAATTTCCTCTTTTATCTTGTTGATAGAGACCTTGATCAATAATCAATAATCAGGAATATAGAAAAAGGGGCGGATTTTCTATTTTCTGTGACTTTTGCTTCTTTGATACAATTAGATCTTATGTCAACAAAGAAAACCCCATTCGTCTAATTTTGACTTGGATTCCGATATACTAATTACTTGTTTGCTCAAAATAATTGAACTTAATGTTCTAATTTTGATTCAAAGGAAAGAAAGTGTGGAGTTCAAATAACTCACTCAGAACGCTTTTTAAAGGATTACGTGGTACGATTAGATCGAATAAGCCCTTCTGGAATAAATACTCAGCCGCTTGTGAACCTTCGGGTACTGTTTTATTCAATGTTTGTTCAATTACTCTTTTACCCGCAAAGGCAATGTAGGCATTGGGTTCGGCAATAATAATATCCCCCAACATACCAAAACTAGCTGTCACCCCACCAGTAGTAGGAGATGTAAGGATTGGTACATAGAATAACTTTTTATTTGATTGATAATCATATAAAGCAGAAGATATTTTAGCCATTTGCATCAAGCTCAAACTTCCTTCTTGCATGCGTGCTCCTCCGGAAGCACACACTATAATAAGAGGTAGAAATTCTTTAGTAGCGTATTCAATCAAACGGGTAATTTTCTCACCGACTACGGATCCCATACTACCCCCCATAAACTGAAAATCCATAACCCCAATTGCTACGGTAATACCGTTTAATTGCCCTATGCCTGTTTGAACAGCCTCGGTTAATCCTGTCTTTCTTTGATAAGAATCGATACGATTTTTATAAGGCT